TCTATTACATAAGTTAATTCCTAATATTTCATATCATGACATAAATAAGCAGTTCTTGTTGGATCGGCCCAAAACCTCACGACTTGATCTTTACGGCGCTTCCTCTATCAATTAGATCCTTTATCCATCGAATAAAGTATCTAGGCATACCTATTTCTTCATACTCATACTTCAAATTTTTTGAAGTTTATTTCTTTGCTACAGCTGCTAAAAATCGTTGTTTTGGACGATACATATGTAGAGAGCCTATTTTTTTCTAGTATTTATTAAAAAATTTGCTCTTTTTCCCTTTTTATTTCTATAGTGGAGATAGTCGCACGTAATGACAGATCACGGCCATATTATTAAAGGCTTGTGGTAAGAATGGGTTTCGCTCTAGTGCACGAAAATAATATTCCAAAGCTTTTGTATGTTCTCCGTTTCTTGTGTGGATAAGGCCTATGTTATAGAGTATATAACTTCGATCATAGGGATCAATTTCTAGTCGCATAGCTTCATAATAATTCTGTAAAGCTTCCGCATAATTTCCTTCGGATTGAGCCGACATCCGTTACGGTCGGCATTTGATTCAAAAAATCTCCGTTTCAGAACCGTACATGAGATTTTCGTCTCATACGGCTCCTCCTTTATGTACATAATGAGACTAATACATGGAATAAAAAAAGATTGAAATATTCTCATTATAAACTGAGTGGGGCTGGTGTTTTTACAAGAAATCTCTAACCAACCTTCTTGTAAAGGATCTTTCCTTAATGTTGATCTTAGATAAAAAAGGGGTGACTCCAGCAATTTATTTGTCTTAAATGCCGCTTAATTTTCAGGAATTAGTCACTTCAACAGTTTTCGATGGTTATACGGGTATCCAAAACACAAACGAGATGGGTGTTTGTTGTCCCAACCATTCTTGCTAGTCCTGATCCTCATAAGGAAAAAGGATAATTTATAACAAAGTTTTCCTGTTGTTGATTCCGACGAGTAGTGCCTCTTCCTCTATGCCTCCTATTAGTACTAGTGGAGTAGGTTTGACCTAACACAACCATAGGTGTAACCTTTCGCTCAATACTCTATAATCAACAATTGAAGCATTTGAGGTTGCATTAATCGGGAATACACGATAGAAGGGTTTGTTTTATTTACAAACTTCACCTTCAACAAGCGTAGATTTATTTCAAATAATTTTTATTCTTTATATCCCGAATAAGAGAATTATCATGCAACTTTCTCCTAAGAACATTAAAAAATATAAATAAATGAAATTCTAAAAATGAAAGATAAAGTAGAAAATAACTAAATAAAAAAGAATCAAATCGCACCATCTCTGTAATAAGCAAATGCCTCTTTCTCCCCCGAAGTTGTCGGAATTATTCGTAATAAGATATTGGCTACAATCGAAAAGGTCTTATCAATAAAATTTCCAGTTATTCGAGATCTAGACATAGGCAGAAATTCATGCTATAATTTCTTTTAATTACCTTCGTGAGAAAAAAATCCCACAACCAAGGGAATTTGACAGTACGAAATAACATAAAAACAGACTCATTAAAATGAAACTTCTACTTAAAGTGTTTCTTTTTTGCAGGAATCAATAAAAACAAATAACTATTTGAAGCCGATTAGATTTCATCCAAATGTAAATATAGTTATATTAAGAATATCGGAATCTATTCAGATTTCATCAAAGTTGAAGAATCAACGAATTTATTCGAAGCTGTAGGAAAATTAGAGAAGTTTTGAGTTAATTCAAATTATGATATGATCCAAAGAGGAAAAAAAGTTTAATAATTGCTCTATAATGAATGAAAATCAACTAACCTTTCATTTTGTGTATATAACGGGTAATACGCTATAGAATCAAATATAAACCGGGGGCCTTTCATGAAGTTGGAATAAATCTATGGTATAAAAAGTTAGGATAAGTAGTTCTTGTTGAAAGATATAAAATTTGAAAGTAATTTTCTAATTTTTATGAAAATAGAATAATGGTCTAAACTAAATAAAACGATGATCTAAAGGGAGCCATTAAAGAGAGTCTAAAAAAAAAGGATCCCTCGGTAGAGTTGTTTCAATTAATTGATTTAATCCGGTATCAAAATCCGAAAATAAAATTAGGAGTGCCATCTTCGTAAACATGAATAGATATCTTTATTTCTTTTTTTTAACAGTTTGGCCCACAAAATTATCTCATTTCCCCAGCCTAGACTAAGATTTGTCAAAGTTTTTCTATTTTTTTTTAGTTAAAATAGAGTGTACGCATTTATCCAAAAATCCAATATGAATAACCATTAACTCGATTTATTATCAACTTTCTCATTATGTAGGAGAGATGGCCGAGTGGTTCAAGGCGTAGCATTGGAACTGCTATGTAGGCTTTTGTTTACCGAGGGTTCGAATCCCTCTCTTTCCGTAGTACCCCTCCCCTAACCTAATTCACCAACGTTAATGTTATTGACCGCAATATCTCAAATCAAATAACAAAGGACACCATTATTCCAACAGTTAGGGCTTTCTTTGATATGGTTTCGCTATTCCTAATCCCAATTTCTGTAATCTGGAAAATACTAGAAAAAATGGACAAGGAATTAAAACCTCCCTATCAATCTATGATACATGAATGGGAAAAAATCCTCGGATAAAATCCCTTACTCGTTATATGGGTGTAAAGGGGAGGCAAAATTGTCCAAATCCTTCTTAATTTTAGTTAGGTTTAAGTCTGACGAGAATAATATTCTACAACTAGCAATTCGTTTATTTTCAAACCGACCCATTTACTATCTAGTATTTCATTGACTGATCCTTTATATTGGAATGGGTGAAGGGTCAAATGTTTTGGCAATTCCTCACGGGAGGATGAATCAAGATAATTTTGAACCAGAGACTTAGATTTTTGTTCATCTCTCACTGTAATAATATCGCGGGGTTTACAGCGATAACTTGGTATATCTACTATATCACCATTAACTAAAATATGTCTATGATTAACCAATTGGCGGGCTTGAGGAATAGTCGAAGTTAGACCTAATCGAAAAAGGATGTTATCCAACCGCATTTCAAGCAATTGTAGTAAAACTTGACCTGTTGACCCTTTTGCTTTTCCGGCGATATGAACATATTTAAGTAATTGTTGTTCTGTAAGACCATAATGAAAGCGTAATTTTTGTTTTTCTTCTAAACGAATACGATATTGAGATTTTTTACCGGGGCGTAATTGGTTTCTAAAATCGTTTCCAGCTCTAGGCTTTTTAGTAGTTAGTCCCGGTAAAGCCCCCAGACGACGTATTTTTTTGAAACGAGGCCCTCTGTAACGCGACATAAAGACTCCTTATGAAGTTGCATAAACCTAAATGAAATATAAAATTAAACTAAACTAAATGATAAATAGAAAAAGTAAAAATACAATATAAATTTTTTATTCAATAAAAAATTAATCGAAATTTATTGAAATATTGTACTATAAAGAAAAATTTGATGAATTGTATCACTATCCCGGCCTTAATATATCTTAATATATTATATATCTAATTTCTCCTATTAATATTAAATAGAATATTTACTATAATATAAAACTAGTAAATACTAAAAACTCTTAAGAAATAGTCTTATTATATTAATATAATAAGAATAGAAACATAAAAGTAAGGGTTCTTTTCTTGATTGATTTAGTCTCCATAGAAAAAACTCCTTCAATTTTTTTTATTGGAAGTTCTTACGAGAAAATATAAGGGCGCCTTTTGGTAAAAGGAGAAGAAGTCTTTTCAATTTCTTTGATTTCCCATTTTCAACTGGAGAAAAGCCCGCTATCGGAGTCGAACCGATGACCATCGCATTACAAATGCGATGCTCTAACCTCTGAGCTAAGCGGGCTCACATAATAAAAATTGTACACACATAGGAATTTAGTAAAGTACAGGAATCTTAGCTATTTACCCGTCATTGTTAACTCTTCACATAACAATTAATATATCAATATCAAATTTTTTCTATTTATCTTATCAAATATATGATTATCCATAATCAATATCTTAATTAGTTAGTAATATTTTTTTTGAATTCAAAAGATTTGTTAAATTATTCAATATATTAGATATAGTCAAAAAATTTCCTTTTAGTTTTTTTTCGTTCGGAAAGATAAGAGCTAAGACAAAAACAAAAGACTCGACCGTTCAAGTATACAAAATTGAACGCTAAAAACGATATAAATTGGGTAAAATAAATGTCGTATATATATATATATACGTAATAATTCTACTATTAGTCATAAAAATAGTATATATTTAGAATATACTATTAGTATTTAGTATACCCTATATAGTATGGATCAATATTGTATATTGGATTGATGAATTCAATAGTCCGATTATAATATAACTGAACGAAAAAGCAAAATGTTAGGATAATGATATCCTAATTACAAAGTAAAAAGGGGGATATGGCGAAATTGGTAGACGCTACGGACTTAATTGGATTGAGCCTTGGTATGGAAACCTACCGAGTGATAACTTTCAAATTCAGAGAAACCCTGGAATTAAAAATGGGCAATCCTGAGCCAAATCCGGTTTTATCAAAACAAACAAGCGATAAGCAAAAAGATAGGATAGGTGCAGAGACTCAATGGAAGCTGTTCTAACAAATGGAGTTGGCTGCGTTGCGGTAGTAAAGGTATTAAAACTTCATAAAGGATGAAGGATAAACGTATCCGTACTGAAATACTCTCTCCAAATGATTAATAACAACCCGAATCCGTATTTCTGTTAATTTTTATGAAAATTAACAGAATTCTTGTGAATCAATTCGAAGTTGAAAAAAGATATCGAATATTCTTTGATCAAATTATTTATTCCATCAAAATCTGAAAGAATTGATTAATTGGACGAGAATAAAGATAGAGTCCCATTCTACATGTCAATATCGACAACAATGAAATTTATAGTAAGAGGAAAATCCGTCGATTTAAAAAATCGTGAGGGTTCAAGTCCCTCTATCCCCAAAAAGGCCCATTCGAT